CTTCTCATTTTAGCTATTGGTTAGGTAGTTTTGCTGCTTTTTGTACGGCTTTTTATTCAATTAGGTTAATTGCTCTATGTTTTTTAGTGGAGCCTAATGGTAGTCGTAAACTATTGCTTTCGGCATCAGAGGGGGGTAAAGCCATAGGGTTTGTGTTAGGGTTATTGGCAATACCTAGTATTTTTATCGGATATTTTAGTCGCGATTTGTTTATAGGGTTAGGTACTAATTTTTGGGGTAGTTCCTTATTTTGTCTTCCATCCAATTTAAGTTTAATTGATGCTGAATTTATGTCAATTTTTTTAAAGATTCTTCCATTGTGTTTTAGTATTGCTGGTGGTGTTTTATCATTTATATTGTATCGATATTACAACCATAATATGTATTTTTGGAAAACTTCTCTACTAGGGCGTAAGTTTTATATTTTTTTAAGTAGAAAATGGTTTTTTGATAAAATTTATAATGAATTTATAAGTCAGAATATACTTGATTTCGGATATCACTTTACTTATAAATCTATTGATCGTGGTCTTATTGAAAGTTTAGGCCCTTTTGGTTTATCAAATATATTGACAAGTCAAGTACAGCAGGTACGTGTCTGGCATTCTGGATATTTATACCATTATTTAGTTATTTTTGTTTGGGGTAATGTTTTGTTTGGATTATGGTTTTTATTTGGTTTTCCTTCTTTGCGAGTTGGAGTGTTGCTTTTATTTTCTATATTATGGTTGACCCTATAATTTTTATATCCCTTATGATTCTTGGGGCTGGTTTGGGTGTTAAAGTTACTAGCACGCAAAATCCTGTGTACAGCGGCCTTTATTTAGTTTTACTTTTTTTTTTAGGATCAGCCATTTCTTTTCTACTAGGTGTTGAATTTATGGCTTTATTATTTCTTTTGGTTTACGCGGGTGCTATTGCTGTTTTAGTATTATTTGTTGTTATGATGTTAGATGTTAAGGCTATTGAGACTGTGTGGTCTTCAGGGCAAAAACAGGTTTTTTATATTAGTAGTTTTCTTTTTTTTTTTTTTTTTGTTCTTATAGGAAGTTCCTATGATTTACTTTTTTTGTTACAATCAGGAGCTAGTTGGGTTATATCTATTTTAGTGTCTTTTAACTTGGTACAAAGTGAGGATAATTTAAAAACAACGATCAATCTTTTATTCGATAGGGATCTTGCTGACTTTTTTTATTTGTGTTTTTATAATGATATTGTAAGTGATTCTTTTTTAAATAACACCTCATGGTTTGTTAATTTTGATTCGTCTTCTGCTTTGAATGATCCCAGTTATCTTTTGTACTCCACCCATGCTATCTTGTTGATAATTGCTGGAGTTGTTCTTTTAATAGCTATGGTTGGGGCCATTAGTTTAACACTTCAAAAAAATTGTCCGGATTCTTTGCATAAACAATTAGGTAGAGAATCGAAAAATGCTATTTTTATGGTCAAGGATAAGTCTTCCACTAATTCTTTAAACTTGCATCATTTAAAAGGTGCTTCTTAAAATGATTAACATTACTATAAATGAACTTTTAATTTGGGTAAAAAGGGGGTCTACTGTAATTCAAGCATGTGAAGCCGCTGGTGTTAAAATACCTAGATTTTGTTATCATGATAAACTTTTTATTGCAGGTAACTGCAGAATGTGCCTTGTAGAGGTTGGTAATTCCCCGAAACCCCAAGCTTCTTGCGCTTTACCCTTTCTGCCAAATATGAGAATTTTTACTAACACGGCTTTAGTACACAAAGCGCAAGAATTTGTCATGGAATTTTTGCTTTTACATCATCCTCTCGATTGTCCTGTATGTGATCAAGGTGGTGAGTGCGAACTTCAAGAGCAAAGCTTTAACTATGGTTCAGATCGAGGAAGATTTTTTTTTTTTAAAAAGTCTTTAGGCGACACTTTTTGGGGTAGCCTAATAAAAACAGTTTTAAGGCGTTGTATCGTTTGTACTCGTTGTGTTCGGTACACTTATTTAATTGGTGGTAGTGATATAATAGGTACTTCCAATCGTGGGGGTAATTCTGAGATTGGTATGTTTAAGGAAAATGTTCTTAAAACAGAAACGTCTGGTGGAATTATTGAACTTTGTCCTGTATGCTGGTCCGGTTTTATTTTTAGTCAATAATCTCATGTTTTTTTTGCGAGAGTATTCCCCAGCTTTAATCTATTTATGTTTTAGTCTTATACTGGCTTCTATTATTTTTGGAGCTTCTTATACCCTAGCTTTAGCTGAATCAGACAATGAAAAATTGTCTTCATATGAGTGCGGATTTGATCCATACGAAGATGCTCGTAATGCATTTGATGTTCGTTTTTATCTTGTAGCTATTCTTTTTCTTCTTTTTGATATAGAAACAGTTTTTATTTTTCCTTGGGCTGCCTCTTTAAGCCAATTGCCGCCAATCGGTTATTGGTCTGTAATTGATTTTCTTTTTGAACTTGTTATCGGATTTATATACGCTTGGCAAATAGGTAGCTTGGATTGGGAATGAAAAATCAGGATTATAAAAGGCGTAATTTATTTTTTTTACATGAGTCAAGGCGCAAAACTCTTAATGTTGTCGCGGCTAATCAAAATTTAAATATTTTTTTGCGTTGGTGGGCTCAGTTAGAAAAATCAAAGTTGCCTCGGCAAAGCAGTATATGTAGGGTTAAGAATAGGTGTGTTGAAACACATAGATCTCGTTCTGTCATTAATCTATATAAATTATCTAGATTGGAATTTCGGCGTTTAGCTTCTCGAGGTTTCTTTCTAGGAATGCGTAAGTCTTCTTGGTAAAGTTTTTAGAGTTTTGATCTTTTATAGCGTATAACAATTTATTTTACCTGTATTATTAATAGAATTTGTTAGCACTATTAAGATAATATTTAGATGCCTCAATTTGATACTATAACTTTCTTTAATCAAGTTTTTTGGTTAGTCCTTATTGTTTTTAATTTTTATTTTATAATTTTACGTTTTATGCTTCCTTCTTTGGCATTTAGTCTTAAATCAAGAAATAAGAATTTAAGATTTACGGAAGAGTCGCGTTAATATTTAAAAGTTGTTACAAACTATATAGGAGATGTGGCTGAGTGGCTGATAGCCTTGGTTTGCTAAATCAATCTATATTTTTAATGTAGCGTGGGTTCGAATCCCACCATCTCCCTTAAAGGTAACATTTTAGAAAAAGTAACTCAGATGGTAGAGTATTGGTTTGTCATACCAGTGGCCGCGGGTTCGAATCCCGTCTTTTTCGTCGGTTAATTAATTAAAGGGGATATAACTTAATTGGTAGAGTGTGCGCTTTGCAAGCGTAAAGTTGAGAGTTCAAATCTCTCTATCTCCAAATAGTAAAAGGGTAACTTGGCTATATGGTATTAACTATATGTGTTTTTGCAGGTTCGAATCCTGTATTACCTAATGAGCTTTTCGGGCAATCTAGTTTATAAATGCGAAGTTTGGTCTTCGTCTGCAAATATAAAAAGTTTGAAATTAGTATTATTTTTGTTGCCGTTTCTTCAAAAGTATAGAGGATTGTCTATTGATATTAAAAAGTTTACACTGCTTAGGTCGCCTTTGGGAAATAAGAGGTCTAAAGACCAATTTGAGAAACGTGAGCATCGGATGTATTTTTACGTAGAAAGCAATAAACCTTCTAATATTTTAGCATATGTGCACATATTAACTTTTTTAAATGAAGTTAAATGTAAAGTTAAAGTATCTAATAAGTTATTGGGTTAGAGTTCCACTACAGAAGGATAAGTGGCCGAGTGGTTTATGGCACCAGTTTTGAAAACTGACGCAGACAAACTGCCGTGGGTTCGAATCCTACCTTATCCTAAATTTATTTATGAGAATAAAAGTTAAACAAAAATTATTAGGTTATATCTTGTCAGATGGTAGTTTTCGCTTCGCTTATGAGGATAATATTTTACCTGAATTATTTAAAATAATAACTTTAGATATTGCCAATCATTTTGTTTGGACCGGTAAAGGTCCTAAAGAACAAACAGAGATTACAAGTTTTGTTGAGCGATTTAACAAACAGGTATAAGTGTAATCATTTTCACATGATGTACAAAAATTAATAATCTTTAAGTAATTTACCCGCAATATTAAGATAAGGTAGAACCAAGTGTTGGTTAAAGATTTTCGCATCTTCCTATTTATTTATACATTAGGGTATAAGAAGGTGTAATTACAATAAATTGTCTATTTTTAGATAATTAAATAAGCTGAGTTTGATCCTAGCTCAGAGTGAAGGCTATAAGCCTGCTTGAATACATGCGAGTTGAATGGTTTTGCGCCATAGCGCACGGGTGAGTAGAAAGTCAGTATCTACCCTTAACTTTGGAATAATTCTATCTCTCAGGGGAGAAATAATTGGAAAAATACCAAATAAATTATAAAAGGTACGCCGGTTGGGGATGATTAGATTTAGTATTAGGTAGTCGGTTGGGTTAGGCCTACCGAGCCAAAGATGCTTAGTTGGTCTGTGAGGACGATCAACCACACTGGGACTGAGACAAGGCCCAGGTTTCATTTGAAGGCAGCAGTAAGGAATATTGGACAATGAGCGAAAGCTTGATCCAGCAAGGCTTGGTGAGGGATTGAAGGCTAAGGTTGTAAACCTCTTTTTTAACTGAGGATAATGACATTAAGTTAAGAATAAGTCCCGACTAACTTCGTGCCAGCAGTCGCGGTAATACGAAGGGGGCTAGCCTTATTCGTCATAACTGGGCGTAAAGGGTCCGTAGGTTGCTCTTTGTAACGTTATAGGTCAAATCCTTTAGCTAAACTAAAGAGAGGTCTTTAATACAGAAGAGCTTGAGTCTGATAAAGGATAATGGAATTTTTCAACGAGGGGTAAAATCCATAGAAGTGGAAACGAACATCAAATGCGAAAGCGATTATCTAGTTCAGTACTGACGCTGAGGGACGAAGGCATAGGTAGCGAACAGGATTTGAGACCCTGGTAGTCTATGCTGTCAACGATGAATGCTAGTTTTTAGATCACTAGAAGCTATAGCTAAGGCATTAAGCATTCCGCCTGAGGAGTACGAGCGCAAGCTTAAAAATCAACGGAATTGGCGGGGGTTCAAACAAGTGGTGGAGCATGTGGTTTAATGCGATAATACGCGCGCAACCTTACCAGTTCTAGTAAGTCTGTCGTTCTTGCGGAGACGTTTTGAATTTTGGGACTTTCAGGTGTTGCATGGCTGTCGTCAGCTCGTGTCGTGAGATGTACGGTTAATTCCTGTAACTGAGCGCAACCCTTATCTTTTTTTTTTTACTTTAATAGAGGATAAAAATTTCTAAGAGACGGCCAGCCATAAGCGGGAGGAAGGTAGGGATGAGGTCAAGTCCTCATGGCCCTAATGAACTGGGCTACACACGTGCTACAATGGGAAGAACAATAAGTTGCAAAGACGTAATTCAAAGCCAATCTTTAAATCTTTTCTTAGTTCGGATTAAGGGCTGCAACTCGCCCTTATGAAGTTGGAATCACTAGTAATCGCGGATCAGGATGTCGCGGTGAATATGTCACTGGGCCTTGCACACACCGCCCGTCACGTCCTGGAAGTTGACTTGGCTGGAAGATTTTGGAATAAACCTTTTAAGCTTTATTACAAATAATACAAAATAAAAAATATTATAGAGGGCAAATAAGGAAGTTTCTTTTAAAGGACAGGTAAACAACTGGGATGAAGTCGTAACAAGGTAGTCGTAGGGGAACCTGCGGCTGGAATATACATATATTAAGAAATTTGTTTCTATGCCTAGATTTATACCCGAACCCTTATCGAATTCGAGTGTCCTCGTCTAGGTAGCCACACATACTAGTTTTCTGGGAACCATGGCTTCTTAAAGTTTTAATTAGGTCTAAATTAAAGAGTTTGCGTTATAGAGCAGTTAGGTTAGCTCACCAGGCTCATGCCCTGGAGGCCGTAGGTTCAAATCCTGCTGACGCTAAGTTTGTTGTTGGCTATTGGATGGTTAAAAAAAAAAAAGAATTTGAAAAAAAATTAAAACATTTTACAATAAATTTTGGGCCTCAGCACCCAGCAGCACACGGGGTTCTTCGTCTAATTTTGGAGTTAAATGGTGAGGTGGTACAGCGGGCTGATCCTCATATTGGATTACTTCATCGGGGTACTGAAAAATTAATTGAGTCTAAAACATTTGTTCAAGCCTTGCCGTATTTTGATCGTTTGGATTATGTGTCAATGATGTGTCAAGAACACACATATGTTTTGGCTGTTGAAAATTTATTACGAGTAAGTATACCGAAACGTGCTCAGTATATTAGAGTTCTTTTTGCTGAAATCACAAGGATATTAAATCATTTGTTGGCGGTTGGTTGTCACGCTATGGATGTTGGTGCTATGACTCCGTTTTTGTGGTCATTTGAGGAAAGAGAAAAACTAATGGAGTTTTATGAAAGAGTCAGTGGTGCTCGTATGCATGCCAGTTATTTTAGACCCGGGGGTGTAAGCCAGGATATCGGCTTGGGATTACTCGACGATATTTTTGCTTTTGTGGGTCAGTTTGGTCAAAGGTTGGATGAAATGGAAGAAATGCTTACGGATAATCGAATATGGCAAGAAAGGTTGGTAGATATTGGAGTTGTTACGGCGGAAGAGGCTATTGATTGGGGATTTTCGGGTGTTATGCTTAGGGGGTCAGGGGTTAGATGGGATTTAAGAAAAAATGAGCCCTATGAAATTTATTCTGATTTGAGGTTTAAAGGGGTCGTTGGTAAAACTGGTGATTGTTATGATCGATACTTGGCACGAGTTGAAGAGATGCGTCAATCTTTAAGCATTATTCACCAATGTATTAATAATATGCCAATGGGGGGTGTTAAAGTGGATGATGCGAAAATATCTCCCCCGTCGCGGAGTGATGTGAAGCAAAGTATGGAATCTTTAATTCATCATTTTAAGTTATATACGGAGGGTGTTTCGGTGCCGCTTGGCGAGACTTACACGGCTACAGAAGCACCCAAGGGTGAATTTGGTGTTTATTTGGTGTCCGATGGTAGTAATCGGCCATATAGGTGCAAAATTAAAGCCCCGGGATTTTCGCATTTACAGGGTCTTAATTTTATGGCTAAATCTCACATGTTGGCTGATGTTGTTACCATTATAGGTACACAAGATATTGTTTTTGGGGAAGTTGATCGTTAACTACCATATTTTGCTATAGATATTTAAGTGTTCGAGAGATAACGTAGTGGTAGCGTGTTCGCTTTGGGAGTGAAAAGTCGTAGGTTCGAATCCTACTCTCTTGATTTTATTATTGAAATACCCGGTTAGGTTTATCTTTCATATAATGTTTAGTGCGGTGTGAATGCCTTGGAGGAAAAATATAGGCGTAAATAATTACGAGAGTGTTGGTCGAGATATACTGTGACACCAACCGCCCTAATATAGGAAACTAAAGCTGTAAAGCTTACTGTAAACGCAGTAATATGGGGAAGTGAAACATCTTAGTACCCAGTTTGTTAAATCAACCGAGAAGCCATAAGTAGTGGTGAGCGAAAGTGGTGTTTGGCTAAATTAAAAATTTAAAAACAAAAAATTGTTTTTACCTTAGAAGGTTATAGTCCTGTAGTTTTTAATTTTTTTTTTAATAGTAGAACAAGGCAAGTTTACTTTGTTCGAGTTTTGGGGGACCACCCTCAAAGCCTAAGGTTATTTTTCTTTCCGATAGTGAACAAGTACCGTGAGGGAAAGGTGAAAAAGAAGTCGCGACAGTGAATAGATCCTGAAACCCCGCATTTGAGTCGGCGCTTTTAAAAGCAACGGCATACCTTTTGTATAATGGGCAAGTGAATCTTAATAAAAGGCAAGCTTAAGCGTATCAAAGTCTAGGCGAAGATAACTCGAGTCTTAAATGGCGACTCATAGTCTTTTGTTAAGGACCCGAAACCGGTTGATCTAAACTTGAGCAGGCTGATATTGTAGTGGTAACATTTTTTGGAGGGCCGAACCCGTGTATGTGGCAAAATACTGGGATGACTTGAGTTTAGGGGTGAAAGGCCAATCAAAGCCGGTGATAGCTGGATTTCTGCGAAATCTATTTAAGTAGAGCGTTCTATTAGAGTAGTCCGGGGTAGAGCACTGTGTAAGTGAGGGGGGCATTTGCTTTACCGAGCTTTGGCAAACTTCGAATACGGACTTTATTTTTAGGGCAGACAGAATATGTGTGCTAAGATTCATGTTCAAAAGGGAAACAGCCCAGATTGGTAGTTAAGGTCCATGATATAGCTTCAGTGACAAAGGTTATTTATGTTCAGAGACCGTCAGAAGGTAGGCTTGGAAGCAGCCATTCTTTTAAGACAGCGTAACAGCTCACTGACCTAGAATATAAATTCCGCAAATTTTGAGGGCTTAAAGTTATTACCGAAACTTCAAACAAAATAATCTTAATAGATTTTTTGTGGTAGCAGAACATTCCGTAGGTTGTAAAAGCTATAGTGTAAACTATTGTGAAGATATCGGAAATGAGAATACTTGCATGAGTAGCACAAAACAATGATAAACATTGTGGCTGTAAGTCTAAGGTTTCCGATCTAAAGTAAAACTTGGTCGGCAGAAGTGTGTACTTCTAGAAAAAACGGTCCCTAAGCAGGCAGGCCAAGGCTTGTGGTGATGGGTAAGATTATGCTGTGATAAGTAACTGACGAAAAATTCACTTTATTTTTAATAAATTTAAAGGTAAATTATTTTTTCCAAGAAAAAGGCTCTTTTTTAAACCGTACCTTAAACCGCCACAGGTAGATGGGTTGAGAACACTAAGGCCTTGAGATAACCCCGTTGAAGGAACTCGGCAAAATGACTCTGTAACTTCGGAATAAGGAGTAAAAAGTGGTGCGAAAGCTCTACTTTTTGGCACAAAATTGGGGGTAGCGACTGTTTATTAAAAACACAGGTCTCTGCTAACTCGTAAGAGGTTGTATAGGGACTGACACCTGCCCGGTGCCGGTAGGTAAAGACCCGGTGTTTACGCATTGGTATCAAACCCCGGTAAACGGCGGCTGTAACTATGACGGTCCTAAGGTAGCGAAATTCCTTGTCGGGTAAGTTCCGACCCGCATGAATGGTGTAACGACTTCCCCGCTGTCTCCAACGGGGTCTCAGTGAAATTACAAAGGTCGTGAAGATGCGACCACCCTACAGCTGGACGGAAAGACCCCGTGCACCTTTACTATATGCAACTATTGTAATTCAAAGGTTTTAGTGTAGAATAGGTGGGAGCTTGTGATTTAATTTCTACGGAGATTATTTAGGCGTTAGTGAAATACCACCCAAAGATTTGTTGGTTTACTAACTTACGGACAGTGGTTGCTGGGTAGTTTGACTGGGGCGGTCGCCTCCTAAAGAGTAGCGGAGGCATGCAAAGGTAGGCTCATTTCCAATAAAGGTAAATCGAGCGTAATGGTAAAAGCCTGCTTGACTGTAAGAAAAACATTTCGATCAGAGACGCAAGTCGGTCATAGTGATCCGGTAATTCTTTGTGGAAGGGTTATCGCGCAATGGATAAAAGGTACGCCGGGGATAACAGGCTAATGATCCTCTAGAGCTCCTATCGACGGGTTCGTTTGGCACCTCGATGTCGACTCATCACATCCTGGAGCTGAAAAGGGTTCCAAGGGTTCGGTTGTTCGCCGACGAAAGTGGTACGTGAGTTGGGTTTAGAACGTCGTGAGACAGTTTGGTCCCTATCTTCTGTGGGTGTTTGAAAACTCCGAGGACTATACCTTAGTACGAGAGGACCAGGAAAACTCGATCCCTGGTGTTCCGGTTGTTTTTTCAGGGCAGCGCCGGGTAGCTACATCGAGAAGAGATAATCGACCGTTAGGCGAGAAACTTACCTCAAGTCAAGTTTTCAATGGGGGTGAAAATTAATCACTTTGATAGGCGGGGGGTGTAAGAGCTGTAAGGTTTTAAGCTGACCTGTACTAATCCTAAAAAATTGTGTTTAAATAGGCAGGCCCAACCCGACCCTACGTGGTATGTACATTTTTTTATTTTTTAATTAAAGTAAAATAAATGTCCGTATTTTTTTTTTGTAAAAGTAGTTTACCTATAGTATAAGAGAAATTATTTAATTATAGGGGGTGTGTAACTCAGATGGTTAGAGTAGTGGACTTTTAATCCGAGGGTCTTGGGTTCAAGTCCCAACACACCCATGTGACGGGAGCATAACTCAGTGGTAGAGTATGTGCCTTACAAGCATGAAGTCGTGAGTTCGATCCTCTCTGGTCCCAATTTTTTAAGTATGCTGTTTAAAATCATTATTGTAAGTAGTCCGTTGTAGTGTTATAATATAAAGCCTTTTTTAAAATGTTAGTTCAAGCCGCTAAACTTTTGGGTGCTGGTCTAGCTACTATTGGTCTAGCTGGAGCAGGTGTGGGTATTGGAACCGTTTTTGGTGCTCTTGTTTTGGGTACTGCGCGTAATCCTTCTCTGAGAGATGAGTTATTCAGAATTGCAATTTTAGGTTTTGCTTTGACAGAAGCTATTGCCCTATTTGCTCTTATGATGGCTTTTTTGATTCTATTTGCTCTGTAGTGTGCCTCTTCAGTAGCGACTAAAAATAAGACTTGAGAGAAAAAATTTTAGTCAGGTTAGCGGTGTAGTTCAGCGGTTAGAACATTGGAATCATATCCCAAATGGCGGGGGTTCGAATCCCTTCTCCGTTAAATTTATAGCGACTTTGGTGAAATTGGTATACACGTCAGACTTAAAATCTGTTTCTATTTAAAGAGTATCGGTTCAAGTCCGATAAGTCGTAGCATTAATGTGGCGAATATAACTCAGTTGGTTAGAGTACCAGATTGTGGCTTTGGACGACGGGGGTTCAAGTCCCCTTATTCGCCGTTAAGGCTAGATAGTATAAAGGGTTAATGCAGTGGGTTGCAAATCCAAAAATGAGGGTTCAAATCCCTCTCCAGCTTTCTTCAATAGCTCAATCGGTAGAGCATATGGCTGTTAACCATAGTGTTATTGGTTCGAGTCCAATTTGGGGAGAATTAGCTACAGCAAGCTTTAATTGGTGTGCGTGTCGTTTGGGTAGCTCAGTAGGTAGAGTAAAGGACTGAAAATCCTTAGGTCGTTGGTTCAATCCCAGTCCCAAACAATATTAATGCTTTCAAGGATTTTTAATAAATTACGTAATAGCCTTGTTGTTTATCATTTTTCAACTTCATTTAAAGAAGTTGGTTTTTGTGTAAAAATTTTGGATCTTTTGTGGAAAGAAAATTTAATCCGGGGTTATACGAGAAAAAATGGATTAATTACAGTGTTGTTACGATATTACGATGGATCTCCAATATGCTGTCGTTTGACTATTCTTTCTAGACCGCGTGATCGTCTTTATCTATCTTCATTAGATCTTTGTAGGTTGTCTCAGGATTTTGGTGTTTTAATCGTTTCTACACCAAAAGGCATCATGACTGCTGAAAATGCTATACGCAAAGGGGATGGGGGTGAAATTTTGGGATATGCCTTATGATTGCTCCGGTTTATAGATTGCCCATCGGTGTTAATTGTTTAAGCAACAATGGAAAAGTTTATATTTCAGGGCCTTGTGGTGTAGTTTATTTTGATTGCGTTAGCAAGATATATCGCAAGGGAAATATGGTGGTTTTTTTACCTTATTTGACAGCATATTGTAGTTCTATTTTTACCCAAGCTGTTTTAGGTGTTGTTTTGGGTTATAGCGTAGAATTGATTCTTAAAGGAATAGGGTATAAAGTTTATAAGTCTAAGGAAAAACTTATATTTACTCTAGGTTTTAGTCATAGTATTTCGATTGATATTCCCGAGGGTGTGTCTGTAAGGTTTAATAAAAAAACATTGTCCTTTATGTCTGCAAATTTTGGACTTTTGCAAAATTTTACAACAAGTATACGTGCATACCGTTTTCCTGATTCTTACAAGGGTGCCGGGGTAGTTTATGTGAACGAAATTGTTACTTGCAAGGAGGGTAAAAAAAATTAATGCGACTAACAAAAAATGGAGCCATTCTTTCGTTTTTTGTTAGTTCTTGTGGTTATCTGGTGCCTCGTTCTAAAAATGATGATGTAAAAGTATCAAAAACGATACAATCTTATCTTTTAGGCAAGCGTGATTTATATTATTTGTATAATTTGGAAAAAAGTCTATATGGTATTCGTGCCACTTTAGAAGTTTTAGAAATAATGATAGATAGCGAGGCTGATATACTTTTTCTTAATAGTTTGCCCATAATAACGCAAGGATTTGATAAAAATATTAGTATAACTTGCGTAAAATGGAAAAGAGGAGTTTTGTCCAAATTTAAAAAAGTGGATTTGGTTTTTCTTTGTGATATTATGAAAGAAAATTTAGTGGAGTCACATCGTGAGTGTTTGTTAATGGTTGGTGTGGGGGGTTCGACAACAAGCAGAATGTCTTATCTTTTTAATTTAAATATAGAGGATACTTTATTATCTTATTGGTTTTTTAATGCGGTATCCGTAATATGTCGTCGTGGTAAAAAGAAATTAAAGTGTGACAGGGGATTACCTGGCTTATTGGGGGAAATAAATCGCCACAAACCTTACAATTATGCGGTTTAAACCAAAGTACAAATCCTGTATTTGGGCTAGGGCCGATATTTGGGGTGATTTGTTGTCTAAAGAAAAAACTTTTTTGCGTCCCAAATGGGATTTAATCATGGGTATACTCGGAGGACGTAAACGGCGTAGGCGCCCTTTAGCGAAGAGGTCCAGTCGCGGACACATACCTTACCCGCTATGGCATAATTATAGTTTTATACAACCGCATTCTCGTCCAAATCAAACGTTTAAGTATAATCGATGGGGTTATCGAAATACACTATCTATTTTATTATGTTTAAAACGATTTTACGGGGATTTAAGTCACAATACTTTAAAAAAATTTTGTGTGGTCTTATTTAAATCAGAAGCACCGATTCAACGACTTTTGGGTACTTTAGAGGGGCGTTTAGACGTTACTTTGTACCGGTTAGGTTTTTTCCATTCGATTTTTTACAGCCGTCAAGCGATTCAACATAACAAGGTATTAGTTAATGGTAAGTATATAAAAAATAGTAATTTTACTTTACAAAAGGGGGATTTTGTTGAATTTTGCCCCACGCAACGATCTTTTATACGAGCTCGTCTATTATTTCGTTATAAGCCTTTTAGATCTTTTCGCATGCGATTGGAGCGGTGGCGGTTAGCGCATCGGTTTAAATTTGAGTTGCATCTTCAGCCAACGCCGAGTTGGATTCAAACAGATTATTCTAATTTAAGTTTTGTTTTGGTGTCAGATATTAAAACGCCTATCATGTATCCTTTTAGGGCTAATATCGATGAAGCATTGTGGTTTTATAAACATGGGTATTAATAAATCTTGCAATTACTTTGCTGTTTACGTATAATAACTTTTTAATTAATCTAAAATGTGGCTTACTTTTTTAACTATTTTACTAAATATTATTGATCTTGTTCTTCCTTTACTTATTGCAGTGGCCTATTTTACTTTAGCGGAACGTAAAATTATGGCAGGTATTCAAAGACGTAAGGGTCCAAATGTTATTGGATATTTGGGACTTCTTCAACCGTTAGCTGATGGTCTTAAACTTTTTGTTAAAGAAACCGTTTTACCTACAAATGCAAATATTGTTCTTTTTGTCTTAGCCCCGCTAATTACTTTTATTTTAAGCCTTATTAGTTGGGCTGTCATTCCTTTTAGTTATGGTAATGTCATTTCGGATCCTCAGTTAGGGGTTTTGTATTTTTTGGCAATATCTTCCTTGGGTGTTTATGGAGTATTGATCTCAGGTTGGTCCAGTAATTCAAAATATGCTTTTTTAGGTGCTTTGCGTTCTGCAGCCCAAATGGTTTCTTATGAAATATCTATGGGCATTGGGTTAATAAATGTTTGTTTGTGCGTAGGTACGTTAAATTTAACTGAAATAGTTGTAGCACAGAGGGACATCTGGTTAGTTTTCCCTTTATTACCGGTAGGCGTTATGTTTTTTATTGGTTGTCTAGCTGAAACGAACAGGCATCCTTTTGATTTGCCGGAGGCTGAAGCTGAGTTAGTATCAGGGTATAATGTTGAGTATTCCGCGATGGGATTTGCTCTTTTTTTTCTAGGTGAATATGCTAATATGCTAGTTATGGGGGGGGTTACTTCCATTTGTTTTTTAGGGGGTTGGTTGTCTCCCTTTGGTATTGGGGTCTTTTCAGACGGTATATGGTTTGGTTTAAAAATTTGTTTTTTTGTCATTTTATTTATAGTTATGCGGGCCATTCTTCCGAGATATCGTTATGACCAGTTAATGCGTCTGGGTTGGAAATGCTTTTTACCGCTGGCTCTTGCTTTTTTTATTCTTTCTGTAGGCATACTTTTGGGTTTTAACTGGTTGCCCAATTAATAATTTTTTTATATATAAATCTTTAAAAGTCTTATACAGTATTTGGCTTTCAGATATCAAAATTAAGGGCAGGCCTATCATTAGTTGACTTACTATATCTGGGGGTGTTATAAAAGCGGCAAATACTAATAATGTGATATAAATAATCCCTCTATGTTTTATCCACAGTGATACTGATGTGTAGCTTTCTACAAATCTTAGTAAAATAATCGCGGGTAAACCATAAGTTAATATGGTGTTAAATTGTTTTAAATGTGTAACGTAGTCATTAAATTTTGGTTCAAAGGTCAAATGAATAGGCATAAAAACCGTGGAGTATGCGTAAAATGTTTTCCAAAAGGTTTGAATTATCGATGGAAATGCACTAGTGTATAGGAATGCGTTGAAAAAGATTATCGTTATTAATATGGTAAAGCATGTATTGGCTTCATATATATAGAGTCCAGGTCTGAAAAAGAAAAAAATTTGTGTTAGCAGTATTATTACACAAAAACTTGTACTTACACTAGCACAAAATTGTATATAGGTGAAAAATATTTCAGTTACTCCTGTAGTTATAAAATGAGAAAGTCCTGCAGGTAAGAGTATAAATATTAAACTTTGTTTGTAGGTATATATTGTAAAAAAAAATATGGTTGTTCCAATAGCGGTGTGCAATAAGCGATAATTTAATTCTTGTGTGTAGTATATGGTAAATTGAAATTTTTTCATTTTTAGACCTGTAATTTTAAGAAAGATAGTTTAATTGGTAGAACTTTGGTTTCCAAAGCCAACGGTTGGGGGTTCGAATCCCCCTCTTTCTGTTATTTTGATATGAGGGTCGTTTATTTAACGATATGTTACAGAAGTAGATGAAAATAAGTCTTTTACAATTTCTATTTATATTTTGCGTTGGACTTCTTTTTTTTGCTGATTTACCCAAATTAGCAAAAAGTATTAAAGAAAAAATAAGAGGATCTAAAAAATCTAATAATTAAATTTTTGGTTTAAAATACTTATTGGGTTATTCGCGGTTCGTAGTTTAATAGGTAAAACATAGTTCTCATGAAGCTGATATTGCAGGTTCAATTCCTGCCGGACTGAGTGGGGATTGGGGTTAGAATGGTTGTTTGGAGTCTAGCCAAGTGGGTAAGGCGCCCGTTTTTGGTGCGGGGATCGCAGGTTCGAGTCCTTCGACTCCATAAGCCAGGGTGGTGGAAGTGGTAGACACGCTGGGTTTAGGTTCCAGTCTTCTGTTGGGTAGGGGTTCAAGTCCCCTCTCTGGTAATAATGTCTAGACCAAATATTAGTCAGTGGTTTAAAAAATGTAAAGGCACTAAAATAACAAAAAAAAGAAGTGTTGGTTTAAGGGGTTGCCCCCAAAAAAAGGGCGTATGTTTAAAAGTATTTGTTTGTTCTCCCAAAAAGCCAAATTCAGCTCGTCGTAAAGTCGTTAAGGTGCGCTTATCTAATAGAATACGATTAACTGCTTATATTCCTGGTCAAATTCATCGATTGCAAGAGCATTCTCAAGTTTTGATTAGGGGGGGCAGAATTCCTGATTTACCAGGGGTAAAATATCGTTTAGTTCGTAATAAGTTAGATTTGGCGGGGTTATCCGGTCGTAAGACGGCTAGGTCCAAGTACGGAACAAAGAAGCCAGATAAAGGATGTTAGAAGCAAAATATAGTCAATTAGGAATACAAGACAAAATATCTTTAAATGTGAAAATAAAAGAAAATTTTAATTTTTTGGGCATTAAAAAAGATCCCCTTGTGGGCAAAATGATTAATCTTTTAATGAAAAATGGCAAACGTTCTAAAGCAGAAAAGGTTTTGAATAGGGCTTTTCAAATGCTGGATGAAAAATACCCGGGTCGCGCTTTGCACATTTTTTATTTTGGAGTTTTTGAGGCAAGGCGTGACATAGGTATTCGTCTTAAGCCTAGAGTAAAGAAGCATCGCACGGTTAACGCGTTTAGCGTGTATTTACCATACACGATATCGGCTGTTAAGGGATTGAATTCAGGAATGAGGGCTCTTTTGGCCGCGAGTCGAAGACGATCTGCCTCAAGACCCTTTTGGGATAATTTAAGCCAAGAGATATTAGAGTCTTCTTTGGGTAGAGGAGAGGTTGTTGCTAAGAGGTACAGCTTAAATAAATTAGCGGACTCGAACAAACGTAGAGTTCATTTGGGGTCCCTACCTATTTTTCCACTGATATCTCATTAATATTTAAATATGGATTTTATTCATTTTTTTTTTTTATCCGCCTTATTATTTGTTATTGGTGTAGGGGGTGTTGTTTTAAATCGCACAAATATTGTGGTTGTTTTAATGTCATTAGAACTGGCTCTTCTTTCAGTAAGTTTAAATTTTATTATATTTTCTGTTTGCCTTTCTGATCTTATAGGTCAAATTTTTGCAATATTTATTCTTATAGTAGCCGCTTGTGAGTCGTCTATTGGTTTAGCTATTATTTTAGTATATTTTCGGGTGAGGGGGAGTATTCGCATAGATCAAGCGTCATTGTTAAAATCATAAATTTTATGCTTCCATGGTGAAAGTGGTATACACGGCAGATTCAAAATCTTTTGTCTTTTGACATGCTGGTTCAAATCCGGCTGGAAGCATCAGGCATGATTCAAGCGCAAACTCTTCTAAAGGTTGTTGATAATTCAGGAGCTAAACTTGTTAGATGTATTAAAATTAAAAAGGGCAAAAGTTCTGCTGGGGTTGGGGATATCTTGTTAGTGTCTGTTAAGGCTTTGCGACCGCGTTACGGTCGGCGTGTCCGTTTAAAGATGAACAAGTCAGAAGTGCATCAAGGGGTCGTTGTCCAAACACGAAAATTACATCGATCTAAAAGTGGCGTTGGTTCTAGTTTCGGATGCAATTCTGTGGCTCTTATTAATTCACAAGAAAAACCATTGGGTACTCGAATTTCGGCAACCATACCCGCCAGACTTCGGGGTTTAAAATGGGCTAAATTGATTGCTATGGCAAGAAAAATAGTATAAGCAAAATGAATCTGTATCAAAATCATTATTTTAATGTGGTTCAGCGGGATTTTATTCTCTGCAGTAACGTGGCTACTTCTAGTATGCTACCAATACCTAAAAAAATATGTTTATATTTAGGAACTCCCAGGGTAAATAATAGTTCAGTTGTTTCTTCTTTATGTGCTTTAAAAATAATAACAGGGGAGAGACCTCATGTCATTTCAGAAAAAATAAAAAGACATAAAAAAGGTGAAATATACCTGGTTGGCTGCAAAGTAACTCTTAGAGGGTTACAATTATATAATTTTTTATTTAAACTTCTGTTTAATGTTTTACCGCGTGTTCGTCAATTTGAGGGTTTAAAATTGCCCTCGCATCAGAGTGTGTATTGTTTTGTTTTAAAAGATATTTTTGCCTTTGAGGAATTAATTCCCTTATTTCCGTATTTTGAAACTTTAAATTATTTTAAATGTCAAGTTTTTTTTGGTACAAATAGCAAAGAGGATATATTATTTTTAGGGAATAGTTTGCAACTTTGTTTTGTTCGGTGATTTGAATTAAAGAAATGCCGCGGAAGTAGCTCAATCGGTAGAGCGTAAGCTTGCCAAGTTTAAAGTTGAGGGTTCAAATCCCTTCTTTCGCTTTATAGATATATAAGAAAAAAAATTGGGCTAATTTTAGTTCTTTAATCGCGATAGTTTTAGCAAAAGATAAGCCAGAGTTTTTTTTTCTAAAACTAATATTTTAGATTTTTTAAGATATTTTATAGAGTACCATTTTTTTTCTATTGACACTCCGAGGCAATCTATTTGTGTGGTTATGTTCATTATATTATTTTGCATATCTTTTAGACTCTCATATACAGCGATTAGAGCGGGAGAACCTACTGCAATCTTTGGGGGTGTTAAATAAAGTGGTACAAAATAAACTCGACCCCTTCTCAAAGACATTTTTACTTTTTTAATTTTAGATGTTTTTAAATTGCTAGCATTTAAAAGAACAAAAGTCGTTTGTTTAGACAAAAATAATCGTTTTTTTCTTAAGTATCTTTTTCTAGCTGCAGGCATGATTTAAAGGGCTTGTATTTTAATTTTTAGAGGTAATTTGTTGGCGCCGGCTTTTAAGGCGGGAAATCCTTGTTCTTTATCAATACCGTATAGTAATAAAATAGGTTTTCCGGCAGCGATGGGTGCGACCCAGTGATTCACTTTCCCCTTGCCTTTGCCCATCCGGGCAGATGTCGGTTTATTGCTTATGGCTTTATCCGCAAGTGGGAAAATTTCTAATTTTCCTTCTCTTTTAATTTTGCGCCTAATGTTTTGTCGTGCCGCCTCTAGTTGTCGAACATCTATATATCCGGATTCTAGTGAAATTATAGCAAAACAATTTTGTTCATTTAGTTTTTGTGTTTTAGTTGTAACTCTTGGCAATAACCTGGGTTTAAAGTATTTTCTATATTTTGTTTTTTTAGGTTGTAATAGCATTGGGTTAATTTTTACAAGTCCAAGCTTTTAACCCAACACTGCCGTATCCCGTTTGGGTTTGTTTATATTCCGCAGTAATTGTGGTGTTTAATCGGCTTAGGGGCATTTGGCCTATTTGATATTTCCAAGTTCGACTTCGTCCTTTTGCTTTATGCGTAAACCTGCCTTTTATTTGGATTTTTAAACCATTAATTTTTTTATATTTTTGCAACGAATGAAGTCCTTGTTTAAGATATCGAAGAAATTCGTAATGTCTTTTTCGTTTTTGTCTAGAACAGACATTTTGTTCGATAAACCTGCATAAACAAGCTGTGTTCGCTTTATTTTTTAATATTAGTGACATTAACTGTATACCATACCTTGCGTAGTCATATTTTAAGTTATGGAAACTTTTGGTATAATAAGCGATTTCTCTTCTTACGGGTTTTGGTACTGATCTGGTATACATTTTTAACCTATTAACCTTTAGTATTGTCTTTTTTGCACCAGTAAATACCTGAATTAGTTTTGCTGCTGCTTGTAATCTAGAGGCAATTAAAGTCCATGATTTTTTTTTTATTTTTAATTTATTTTCTTTGTAACGTCTTGATTTAATGCGTTTTTTTGAGCGTGTATGCAAATGTATCAGGTCAATAGTTATTATTACGGCCGCTGCATGTCTATTAATCTGAATGTCATGAAGGTAATGTGTGGTTCCTAAGCAGCATGATTCAATAAAGTTGCGTATTCTAGATAATATGTAGTAAAATCGGGGTTCGTTCCAATGAGTGTACCCTTGATAAAAGGTATTTTGGGGTCGTAATGCTGTTGGATGGGCTTTTTGTGCCATTTTATTTTTTTTGTGATGGGGTTTTTCGGGTTGGTACAAATTCACCTAACTTGTGACCTACCATTTCAGGTTTTATTTTACGATTAAGCATATTTTTTCCATTATGAATCGAGATTTCTAATCCGACACAGACGGGGTAAATAGTTGAACGTCGAGACCAGGTAATTTTTTTCTTTTTTTTGCTAAAACTTGTTAAAAGACTTTTGTCTATGAAAGGTGTTTTCCAGTTAGATCTTGGCATTTTTTTTTAATCTTCGTGTTGTCCCACCTTTTGTGGGTTTACCCCAAGGAGTCACAGATGGCCTACCTCCCGATGTTTTCCCTTCGCCACCGCCATGTGGGTGGTCTATGGGATTCATAGCGACACCACGAACAACGGGTCGGTGCCCCAACCACCTGGCTCGCCCAGCTTTTTTTAATTTAACAAAACGATGTTCTGTATTACCAATAATGCCGTTAGTAGCTTGTGCTTTAATATTAAACCAACGATATTGTCCTGATTTTAAACGTATTTGGGCCAAATTTTTTGTTTTTTTTACTATGTGTCCATAGGCCCCAGATGCCCGTAGTAGTTTGCCATTTTCTCCAGGATGTAGGCTTATATTATGTATTGGGGTTCCGGTAAGTATGCGCTCTAGAGGTTTGCTATATGCATTATTTAAGGCACAATGGGTTGAATTTGATCGTACTACGTCTCCTTTTTGTATGTTTGTTGTTGCAAGTATATAATTTTGTTTCTTGGTATCGGGATTAAAAATACGAGCCAAGTATGCTGATCTATTTGGATCATATTCCAATCCGATAACAATGCCTTCTGTATGTTTTCGTTTTAAATCTATTTCGCGATATAAGCGTTTGTGACAACCACCTCTATGCCAGGAGGTTATCCGACCTTTATTATTGCGGCCGCTTGATGTTTTGTGGGCTTTTATTTGGGATTTTAGTGGTTTTTCAAGAAATCGTTTTTTTATCATACTATATTTCAAGTGTTAGGATAATCAGTTATGCCTTTTATTATCGGTACTCCAACTCCAGACAATAAAATTTTGGTTCAGTCTGTGTCTCATATTTATGGTATTGGTTTAGCAGAATCCCGAATATTATGTCGAAAAGCGGGTTTTGGCGATGATGCACGGGGTTTTCATATAACTCCAGAGAAAAGTAAACTTTTAGAAAGTTTGGCTGATAACACAGATCTTCTAGTGGGTGCTGATCTTCGTCGTTTTCAAAATGATAAAATACGTAGATTGTATGCGATAATGACTTATCGGGGTTTACGCCATAAAAAGGGTTTACCTGTAAGAGGCCAGCGTACCCATACCAATGCAAAAAAAAGAATCCATTTTAACACAAATGTTACTTAATAAAGGGTGTTTCGTTGATAAATTGGTTAAATTTAAGTCAGCAAGTTGTTTTAGGAAAAAGGTGGTGAAAAATATTTTGACTGTTAGGTATTTAAATAATAATACACGAACTAAAAAGTTGGGATCCGTTTATTTAAGGTGTACTAAACGTAATATTTTTTGCACTTTGGTGGATTGTAAAAGTAACATTATTAAAACGAGTTGTTCTTTAAGAGTTCCGGATTATAAGAATGAATTTAACGAAAGAGAAAATTTGTACACACGAGGATTGTTATTAGGTAAATTATTCGGAAATAAAATAATTTCTTTGGGATATAAAAGAATTATTGTCCATATTATGGGAACGAGCAAAGGTCGATTCGGTGTTGTTCGAAGTTTCAGTAAATTGGGCATTGATATCCATTCTATTGCCTTAATAACAAGAACAGCGCATAATGGGTGTCGTCCTCTTAAGAGACGCCGTAAAAAATTACGCACAAAAGTTGTGGGTTTTAGATAGTTGTTGTATTCGAAGGGGTGACTGAGAGGTTAATAGTGCCAGATTGTAAATCTGTTGGTTTTACCATCGTAGGTTCGAATCCTATCCCCTTCTTTAAATTAGTAATATGAAGGAGCAAGCTAAGATGGTTCAACGACATCCATTTCATTTGGTTGACCCTAGCCCATGGCCTTTCGTGGCTGCTTTAGGTGGGTTAAGTTCAACTTTTGGTGGAGTTCTATATATGCATAATTATGGTGGTGGGGGACAGTTGTTATGTTTAGGTTTAGTTACTATTCTATATGTGATGTTTACATGGTGGCGGGATGTTATTCGCGAAGCATCATTTGAGGGCCAGCATACTGTTGCGGTTCAACAGGGTTTGCGCATGGGGATGATTCTTTTTATTGTTTCGGAGGTTATGTTTTTTTTTGCTTTCTTTTGGGCTTTCTTTACCTCTTCTTTGTCTCCTGTTTTTAATATTGGGGGGGTTTGGCCTCCGGCTGGTATAGAGGCAATTAGTCCGTGGGGATTACCTCTTTTAAATACTATTATTTTACTTTCTTCTGGGGCAAGTGTTACGTGGGCTCATCATGCTATTGTTGGAGGTTTTAAAAAGGAGGCTTTAGTGGGCCTTATTATTACAGTAGTATTTGCAGTTATTTTTACTGGACTGCAGGGTTTTGAGTATATTAACGCACCTTTTGCTATGTCTGATAGTGTTTATGGCTCTGTTTTTTTTATGGCTACAGGTTTTCATGGTTTTCATGTAATCATCGGAACTATCTTTTTATCTATTTGTACTTTTCGATTATATTTAGACCATTTTAGTCGACAAAGACATTTTGGATTTGAAGCAGCCGCTTGGTATTGGCATTTTGTTGATGTTGTTTGGTTATTTCTTTTTTTGACTATTTACTGGTGGGGATTTAATGTAATAGTGTAATAATTTTTACTATTATAAATTAATGAATTTACTAGATATTTTTTAATTTTATTTTGACATCTTTTACTCGGTCTTTTATTTTGGTTTTGTAAAGTTTATTGGTAAATTCACACTTAAATTCTCTTCATTAGAGCTGATTAAACATTTAAAGTATAATTATTTTTTAATAGCTAAAATAGTTTTTAATTGTGTAAATTATTAGTTACAACCCCTTGTTTTATCTACGTGACCCTAAAATAAATACACATTTAGATGAAGTATAAAGTTTAGTGTTATATTTTTTATATTATCATTATTTATGTTTTTTAGTCCTTTAGAACAATTTCAAATACTTCCATTTGTTAATTTAGGTATTGGTTTATTTGACTTATCGATAACTAACGCAATGATTACAACGATTTTTAGTTTAGGTTTCATCCTATTTGTTTACTATTGTCTTTCTGTTTTTGGTTTAAGCTGTTTTCCTAGTCGTTGGCAGTTATTTTTAGAAGGCCTTTATTTAACTACCGCGGGTTTAATATGGGATAGTATTGGTCCACATGGTCAAAAATATTTTCCGTTTATTTTTATGATATTTAGTTTTATTTTGATCTCTAATGTGTCGGGTCTTGTGCCTTACTCATTTACTATAACGAGTCATTTGATTCAGACAATGGTTTTAGCTCTTGGTGTATTTATAGGGGTAGTTCTTATATGTGCTTCAACGCACGGGTTTCACATGTTGAGTTTATTTCTCCCTGGAGGTACTTCGTTGCCTTTAGCATTTTTATTAGTTCCGATAGAAATAGTTTCCTATATATTTAAACCCCTTAGTTTAGCTGTTCGTCTTTTTGCCAATATGATGGCAGGTCACACCTTACTAAAAGTAATTGCTGGTTTTGCTTGGGCTATGATGGGAAGTGGTGGATTACTGTTAATAGCGCATGTTGTGCCCTTGTTAGTTTTGATTATTCTTTTTGGTCTTGAGTTGGCCGTTGCTTTAATCCAAGCTTATGTGTTTACAATTTTAAGTTGTATTTATATAAATGACGCTATAGTTCTTCATTAGCCACAATATTTGATTCTAATAATAATAAAGCGCAAATTATAAAAGCATTTTTAGCTCAGTGGATAGAGCAACGGTCTTCTAAATCGTGGGTCATAGGTTCAAATCCTATAAGATGTAAGTCATGAAATTCTCTTTAATCTTTCAAAATGACATTGTTGCTTTTTTGCCGGAGCTTTTTCTTGCAATTTCTATTTTAGTTGTTCTTATGCATGGAAGTTTCTTGGGTTTGTCCGCGGCAGCACTTTATACCTATTTAACACCGAGCATGATTCGGTTAACCTCAATAATTTTATTTATAAGTGTTTTTTTGGTTGTTAATAATCCTATTGAATCTCAGACATTATGGAATTCAATTTTTATTACGGATCATTTGTCGATATGGTTAAAATTATTTGTTGTTTTAGGTTTGTTTGTCTGTGTCTCTGTAAGCGAGGCCTATATGTTTTCGGTTCGGTTACGGGCTTTTGAGTTTTTTTTTTTTATTATTAGCATTTGTTTAAGCTTGTGCTTATTAATCTCTTCGTATGATTTTCTTTCCATATATTTAAATATGGAGTTTATGTCCCTTATTTTTTATGTTTTAGCCACTTGGAAGAAAAATTCATATTTTTCTGCTGAGGCGGGATTGAAATATTTTATTCTTGGTTCCGTTGCTTCGGTTTTTTTTTTGTTTGGTGCGTCATTAATTTATTTTTCTATGGGTACTACCAATATAGGGTCTCTTAGTTTGTTAACGGAAAATCTTGCAGGTTGTTCCCCGTTATTTTATTTGGGTTTAATCTGTTTAATTTCAGCGCTCTTATTTAAATTAGGGTCAGCCCCTTACCACATGTGGATAGCCGATGTGTACGAAGGGGCTCCTACGATTGTCAGTCTTATTTTTGCATCTGTTCCAAAACTTGCTATATTTGTTGTTGTATTACGTTTAGTTTATACAAGTTTTTGGTGTTTGTTTCCTGTATTTTGGGAAGATTTTTTTTGCTTATGTGGTCTTTTCAGTCTTTTTATCGGTTGTGTCTGTGGTTTAGGTGAAACCAAAATTAAAAGACTTCTTGCATTTAGTAGTGTGGGGCATGTTGGATTTTTGTGTTTAGGTTTAGCTTCCGGAAGTGTTGAGGGGGTTCAAAGTGTTTTGTTTTATCTTTTCATTTATATGTTAACTGCTATTTTTTTATGGATTTATGTTCTCCACTTAGATTTGACATCTGATAATAGCTTTTTAACCTTTTCGGATGTAATTGGGTTAGTTCGGTCTAATCCAGTTTTTGGTTTAGGAATTGTCCTTATGATTTTTTCTTTAGCGGGAGTCCCCCCTTTGGGTGGTTTTTTCGCCAAGCTTAACATTTTTGTTAGTGTCATTGATTCGTCTTATTATCTTGTTGCAATATTTGCAGTTTTAACTAGTGTTGTTTCGGCTTTTTATTACATTAGATTAATAAAAATTTTTTATTTTGAAAAAGCAGAAAGTTGGTTTTATTTCACCCCGTTGACAAAAGGTGCTGCTTTTTTTTTGGTTATTATTGGATGGACCGTTATATTTTTTATGTTGAGTCCTAATTTGTTTTATTTATTGATCTATAAAATAGCTATAGGATTAATGATTTAAAAAAATGTCTTTTACTCAAGAATCAAAACCTTTATGGCAAAGTTTTATTCCATTGGTTTCTAACTCGGCATTGAGTGGTTTCTTTACTAGGTGGTTTTTTTCTACAAATCACAAAGATATTGGTACTTTATATTTAATATTTGGGGCTTTTTCTGGTGTTTTAGGTACAGCGATGTCTGTTCTTATAAGGTTGCAGCTTGCAAGCCCGGGCAATATGTTTTTGGGGGGAAATTATCAGTTATATAATGTTATTGTTACGGCCCATGCTTTTTTGATGATTTTCTTTATGGTTATGCCTGTTCTTATAGGGGGGTTCGGTAATTGGTTTGTTCCTTTAATGATAGGTGCTCCAGATATGGCGTTTCCTCGTATGAATAATATAAGCTTTTGGTTGTTACCGCCGTCTTTAATACTTCTTTTGGCATCCTCGTTAGTGGAGGCAGGAGCCGGTACAGGTTGGACTGTTTATCCACCGTTAAGTGGTATCCAGGCGCATTCGGGCCCATCAGTGGATTTAGCTATCTTCAGTTTACATTTATCTGGTGCTGCTTCTATTTTGGGTGCCATTAATTTCATAACAACCATTTTTAATATGCGTGCCCCGGGTATGGGTATGCACCGTTTACCTTTATTTGTTTGGTCTGTGTTGATAACAGCATTTTTACTTTTATTATCTCTTCCGGTTTTGGCTGGGGGTATTACTATGCTTTTAACGGACCGTAATTTTAATACTACATTTTTTGATCCGGCAGGTGGTGGGGACCCTGTGCTTTACCAGCATTTGTTTTGGTTTTTTGGACATCCTGAGGTGTATATTTTGATTTTACCAGGGTTTGGTATAGTTAGTCATATTTTGGCTACTTTTTCAAGAAAGCCTGTTTTTGGTTATTTGGGAATGGTTTATGCTATGTTATCTATTGGTATTTTGGGTTTTATTGTTTGGGCTCACCACATGTTTACAGTTGGTTTGGATATTGACACTCGAGCTTATTTTACAGCGGCTACGATGATAATTGCTGTTCCTACAGGTATTAAGATTTTTAGCTGGATAGCTACCATGTGGGGAGGTTCGATACGTCTTAAAACACCAATGCTATTCTCTATAGGTTTCCTTTTTTTATTTACCATTGGGGGGTTAACTGGTGTCGTTTTGGCTAATTCCGGCGTAGATATTGCTCTTCATGATACCTATTACGTGGTTGCACATTTTCATTATGTTTTAAGTATGGGCGCTGCTTTTACGATGTTCGGTGCTTTTTATTTTTGGATTGGAAAAATGACTGGTTTAGGTTATCCGGAAGTTTTAGGGCAAATTCATTTTTGGCTTATGTTTATTGGAGTAAATTTAACATTTTTTCCTATGCATTTTTTAGGCTTAGCCGGTATGCCTCGACGTATTCCAGATTATCCGGATTCTTATGCTGGTTGGAATAGCGTAGCCTCTTTTGGGTCAATTCTTTCTTCAGTAGCTTCATTATTTTTCTTTTATGTCGTTTATTTGACATTAACCCAGGGGCATCTTGAAGATTCTAATCCTTGGGTTGAAAATAGGGGTGTTGCTTTTCCCGTGATTCAATCAAAAAAGAGGTAGACTAAAAAATTATTAAAGCTTTTGTTGTTTGTAATAAAGGGCTTTATCTTTTAATAGGGCTCTAGGGCTTATAACTCAGTGGTAGAGTATACGCCTGATAAGCGTAAAGTCGATCGTTCAATCCGATCTAGGCCCAAATGTTATGTTAATTAGTTGCTTTGTGTTATGGTTTATAGTCTCTTTGGTCTAGTGGTTAGGACGTTGCCTTTTCACGGCAGAACTATGGGTTCAATTCCCATAAGAGATTATTTAGTTTGGTTTGATATAATAGTTTTTTAGATAATGTTAAACTCCCTAATTATATACGCGAATAGTCTTACACGACTTTTGCCTGTCCAAACATTTCAAGTGTTTAGACATGAGATTGTTATTAATGTGTCTAAAAAATATTTGTTGGCTACATTAACATTTTTACACCATCATAGCAATGGTAATTTTCATTTACTTACGTCTATTTCTGGTGTGGATTATCCAGATAGAGAAGAACGTTTTGAGGTTGTTTACGAGCTTTTAAATATTAGATCCAATTCTAGAATTAGGATTAAAACCTGCACTGATGAGATAAATCCTCTTCCGTCTATTGTTGATATATTTCCTTCAGCAAATTGGTGGGAGCGTGAGATTTGGGATTTACTCGGTGTATTTTTTTCAGGACATCCGGATTTACGTAGAATTCTTACAGATTATGGGTTTGAAGGTCACCCTCTTCGAAAAGACTTTCCATTGAGTGGTTATTTTGAATTGCGTTATGATGAAGATCAAAGAGTTGTTGTTTGCGAGCCTATTGAATTGACGCAAGAATTTCGTTCGTTTGATTTTCATCTCCCCTGGTCTGATATTGAAAAAAGCTGATATATTAATATTTTATGGCGAGATGGAATTTAAATGCAATACTTGGTTGGGTAGATTCTCATATTATTGATTACCCGACGGCTATGAATTTAAATTATAATTGGAGTTTTGGATCAACCGCAGGGTTTTGTCTGCTTATTCAAATACTTAGTGGGGCTTTTTTAGCGATGCATTACGCTAGTGAAACGCATTATGCATTTTCTAGTGTAGAGCATATAATGCGGGATGTTAAAAGTGGTTGGTTGATCCGATACATGCATGCAAACGGGGCTTCTTTTTTCTTTATGCTAGTTTATGCTCATATTTTTAGAGGTTTGTATTATGGTTCTTATATGGAACCCCGACAACACTTGTGGTGGTCTGGTACTCTTATTTATGTTTTAATGATGGCGACCGCTTTTATTGGTTATGTTTTGCCATGGGGTCAAATGAGCTTTTGGGGGGCTACTGTTATTACAAGTTTTTTTTCTATTATTCCCGTCATTGGTAAAGAAGTTGTTATGTGGATATGGGGTGGTTTTACTGTGGGAAATCCGACATTAAATCGTTTTTATAGTTTACACTATTTGTTGCCATTTTTAATTACTGGTATGGTTTTTGTTCATTTGGGTTTGTTACATAAAGATGGGTCAAATAACCCTTTAGGTATAAAAACGAAAGTCGCAAATATTAATTTTTATCCTTATATTTATGTAAAAGATTTGGTGGCTTTTTTCGCACTGGTTTTTTCTTTATCTATTTTTGTTTTTTACTTCCCTAATGCGTTAGGCGAACCGGATAATTACTTAGAGGCAGATCCTTATAGCACTCCAGCCCATATTGTGCCGGAGTGGTACTTTTTACCATTTTATGCTATTTTAAGAGTTATACCAAATAAAGTTGGGGGTATTCTTGCGATGGGGGGCGCCATTGTAATGTTATTTTTGTACCCGTTGTTAAATACCTCAATATTACGAAGTGGTAACTTTAGACCCGTTTATGCTGTAGTTTTTTGGCTTTTTGTTGCAGATTTTTGCTTATTGGGTTGGGCTGGAACCACTCCTGTTGATGATTATTTTAGGTTTATTGGTATCACGGTATCAGTCGGATATTTTTCTTTTTTTATTTTTGGTGGTTTGTTTGTTGGGTGGTTGGAAAAACTTTTAATGTTGCATGCTATCAAAATGGGTGGTCCGAATAAACGTTGTTCAACAAGTTTAAATCATTTAACAACCACCCCAAGTTACAAAGTGGGGGTGATCGATTATTTGACCCCTAGAGATATCTCATAAATAAGTTGATATTAATTATACACGTGTCTCATGAACATATTAAAAAGAGCTAATACTTTATTTATTTATTTATTATTTGTTTTTTCTATATTTAAACCTTATAATATGGCGTATATGGACGCACCGCATCCGTGGCAAGTTGGTTTTCAAGATCCGGCTACCCCAATTATGGAGGGTATTATTTCTTTTAATGGTTTGTTAATGACTTTCATGCTACTTATCGCTTGTTTTGTTGGTTGGTTACTTTATCAATCTTTAACCCTATTCAATGAATCAGTTAATCCAGAGCCTGCAAGCTTTAATCATTCTACTTTACTTGAAATTGTTTGGACAATTGTACCTGCTGGTATTTTGATGATCATTAGCGTACCTTCATACAATTTGCTTTATGCGATGGAGGAGGTTATTGATCCTAGTTTGACGATAAAAGTTGTTGGCCACCAATGGTATTGGTCGTATGAATATTCTGATTTTGAATTAGTACCAAAAGTGACTAAAGAAAATCTAGATTTGGTTCAAAAGCGTGTTAAAAATTTAAAAGATTGGTTGGACTACATTGAAAATAACAAGGAAGATAAAAACCTACAAAATATTCAGACCCCTTTGAATTCTGAAATAGGTAAAGAGAAATTATATATAACAGATGTTGAATTGGAGGAGCTTAAAGTAGAGTGGGAAAACGCCAAGAGAGAATTGCACGAGGCGGGTTTGCATCTTAATAGTGTTAAATCAGATTTTAAATTGGCCCGTGTTGATTTAGCTGCGGCTAAACTTAATAAGTCTAGTGCAGAGGTAATTAAAGCTAGAACAGAATTTTCTGAGTTTAGCTCGTCTTTTAAAAGACCTAATATTCTTCTTAAAGATGGATTCGATGGTTGGGACGAAAAGTTAAGGTTAAAAACTAAAGAAAATTTAGATATTCTTAAAGCAAGGTTGTTAAAAGCAGAACAAGAATTTGAGGGTGATTCCTCTATATTTGATATATTGTCTATTGGTTTAAGTCCAAAGGATTTAGCTACTCCCAATGCCGTGTCAAAAAGCGCTGAGTTAGAATTTAATTCTTTTGGTGATAAATTAGCAGTTCCATTTTTAAGATCAGATGAGGCTGGAGAAATTTTAAGTAGAGCTAACAGTAAATTTGAATCCGCTCAGTCCTTTTTTGAGTCGAGCCAAAAAAAACTAGAAAAAGCGGTTTTTACTTTTGATAAATTGAAAGAGAATTTCTGTAAAAAAGATATCGAATTTTTAGGTTATTTAGGTTTAAAGGGGGAGTTTGATACCAGTGCCTTGGATTTTAGCAATATTGATTTAAATGAGTACAATTTGGGCCAAATTGGTGATACGTCTTTAGAAAGACTTTCCTTGGCTAAAGACGAACTTTGTAGGGCCAAAAGTCGAATTATTAAAATTAGTGAGGAGTTGGCAAAAATCAACAATAGATTAGAAATAGCCGGAGGCCATGCTAAAGATGTCAGTAAATCTCTTACGGATACACCTTTTGTTGAACATAGGGACAAAATTAGTCGGCTAAAAGTTTCTGAAACATATTTTGACAATTTTACTTGGGATCGTCATAAAACTGATTTGCTGGAATATGAGAATAAATTAAGATATGGTGGGTTTGCACTTGAGGAGGCCAAAAAAATTATGGACGAGGCTCTCCTTTATCTTTGCAACAGTATTGAAAGTACCATAGAAGCCGAGTTGGTAAATAATGAAACACCATTGCATTTTTCTCGGGCTGTGGACTTACCAGTGTTAGAGTCGGGGGAGGGTCATGAGAAAAGAAATATTTTGGCGCTAGAGAATTGTATTTTAAAAGTGGCAGATAAAAAACTTTTACCCGGGGGTAAAGTAGCTGATTTGTTAAGTGATAAAATTTCGTCAGATTTAAAACAATTAAAATCAGAGTATGGTGTAGAGCAATTAAAATCAAAGTTTATAAATGAATTTAATGATGAGAATATTTATACTCAGTATATAGATTTTTCTGTTAATAAAATTAAACATGAGGTAGATATTGCAGAAGGGGATTACAATGAGCTTATTGATACTTCAACAAAAATAAAAGCTTTTATAAAAAAGATTGAATGGCAGTTAAAAAAAGTTTGTCCTATTAAACCGATAGAACAAATGTTGTTTAAAGGGGCTCACTATGATGTCGATTGTCATGTTAAATCTTTTAAAATTTTTTTATCTGAGTTACGACTACTTGATATAAAGTCGAATCCTAATATAATAGCTACTAGGTTACGTACTCTTTTATTGCAATCAAAAGTAGATTTAGAAAATTTAAAGTTATTTTCTACTTTTCTTGAAAAAATTATTAAAGAAGATAATAGTAAAATTGACAGAGATGCTTTAGTTTTGATGTATATTAACAGTACAGGAAGTTCTTCAGAAATTGATGCTGAGTTAAGCGCCACTAATGATTCTATGGGTAAAGGTGGAAGTGCCGATAATAATTTAAAGGGCAGTGATGGGTCTTATAATGATATTAGAGAAGTTTTAGACGTTTTTGGAGAAAAACACTTGGCTTCTAATCAAACTAATCTTTTGCTTGATATTCTACAAATGCTTAAAGATATGGTTTATACTTTAGATGAAAGGGATATTAATAAGTTAAGAGATTTTTTGTATAAATTATTAACTACCATAATTGAGGAAGATTCGAGTATTCATCAAATTTTAAAAGAAGAAATTAATTTGATTTTAGATCTCATTAAAGAACCATCTGATGATGGGGAGGGCTCTGAGAGGCAACGTATAAATTTTGATTCGTATCTTATCGGAGAAGAAGATTTGATTATCCCTGAGCCACATAGTGTAGGAAAAGCTGGTAAAGTTTTTCGCCTATTAGAAGTAGATAATCGTCTTTTTGTTCCTATTAATACACATATACGTGTTTTGGTTACTTCGGCTGATGTTTTACATTCTTGGGCGGTTCCTAGTCTGGGAATAAAAGTAGACGCGTGTCCCGGTCGATTGAATCAAGTTTTTCTTTTTGTAAAAAGGGAGGGTGTATTTTATGGCCAATGTAGTGAGATTTGTGGTGTTAACCACGGATTTATGCCTATCGTGGTACAAGCGGTCAACCAAGATGATTATTTAACTTGGATTGGAAAAAGGTTATGCTCTTAAATTCTCTGTTTTTGCTTCTAATTATTGGTGTTTTTGGTTTAATTATTATACCTGCCGAGCATCGATTGTTGCTCCGACAATTTTCTCTGTTTATTACTGCACTGGTTTTTATCTTATCTCTTTTTTTGTGGTTGGGTTTTGACCATTCAACGTCTAAATTTCAATTTGTGGTTAACAATTTGTGGTTACCTGTATCAAATATAAATTTAGTTTTAGGTATTGACGGTATTTCTTTATTTTTTCTTTTGTTGACTACCCTAATCTTTCCTTTATGTCTTTTAGCTTCGTGGACTTTTGAAAAAGGGAATTTAAAAATTTATCTCATTAGTTTTTTAAGTATGGAATTAGTTTTGCTTTTGGTGTTTACAAGTTTGGATCTTTTATTTTTTTATATTTTTTTTGAAGCCGTTTTAATACCAATGTTTTTAGTTATTGGTATATATGGTTCACGTCAACGCAAAATAAGAGCTGCTTATATGTTTTTTTTGTATACACTATTCGGATCGTTGTTTATGCTTGTTGGGGTTGTGTATATCTACTTGTCTGTTGGCAGCACCAGTTATGAGATATTATCAATTACAACGTTTTCTAATTATACTCAAAGGTGGTTGTGGTTGGCTTTTTTTGCATCTTTTGCTGCTAAAGTACCGATGTTGCCTGTTCATATTTGGTTACCAGAAGCTCACGTAGAAGCACCTACGGCAGGGTCGGTAATTTTAGCAGGGATTCTTTTAAAATTAGGATCTTATGGATTTTTGCGTTTTTCATTGGGTCTTTTCCCTCAAGCGTGTATCTATTTTACACCGTTTGTTTTTAGTCTAAGCGTTTTGGGTGTCGTTTATACGTCTTTGACAGCTATCCGTCAAACAGATTTAAAACGGTTAATCGCATACACATCGGTTGCTCATATGAATTTAGTTATGATAGGTTTATTTAGCGGCACAGTAATCGGGGTAGAGGCCGCAATATTACAAAGTTTAAGTCACGGGTTTGTTTCTTCTGCCCTATTCCTTATAATTGGGGTTCTTTATGACAGGTGGCATACCAGAGGTGTTAATTATTATGGGGGGTTAACGCATACAATGCCCATTTTCATAATAGTTTTTCTTTTTTTTACAATGGCTAATCTAGGCTTACCTGGGACCTCTAGTTTTGTTGGGGAATTTCTTTTGTTAGTGTCGGCTTTTGATGCCAATACGACAGCGTGCTTTTTTGCTGCTACATCTATGATTCTTGGGGGTGTTTATTCCCTTTGGTTATTTAATAGAATAGCTTATGGTAATATTAAACTTGTAGGTTGTGATTTAAACTACAGAGAATTCGTAGTTTTTTTACCATTGCTGTTAGGTACGGTTTTTATGGGTTTATATCCAGATCTTTTTTTTTCTGTAATGCATGCATCAGTTTCGAATTTAGTATGGGTTGACTCGTGGGTGTAAAGAATTGATCGCAATATTTGTAGCAGTTTTTTGTTGGTAATCTTAAGTTCTTTTCGTCTAATGGTTAGGATATTGTCTCTATGAGATGAAGGTGCGGGTTCAAGGCCCGTAAAGAACTGAAATGTATTTAAACATAGTTTTTTTACCCCTTTTAGGGTCTATTATATCAGGGTTTTTTGGACGTTTTATCGGGGTATACGGTTCTTGTTTTATCACAGTATTCTGCGTGGGTTTAACTTTTTGTTTAAGCTGTTTGTCGTTTTACGAAGTAGGACTGGCAGGAAGTGGTACCTACCTTTCTTTAATGACCTGGTTGGAATCAGACTCTTTTCATGTCGAGTGGGCTTTTTGTTTTGATAGTTTAACTGTCGTGATGCTTATTGTTGTTACCTTTATTTCGACTTTGGTTCACATCTATTCTATAGAGTATATGGGGGAAGACCCACATGTGCCACGTTTTGTGAGTTATTTGTCGTTATTTACATTTTTTATGCTAGTATTGGTAACTGCTGATAATTTTGTTCAAATGTTTGTTGGGTGGGAGGGTGTTGGCCTTTGTTCTTATTTACTTATTAATTTTTGGTTTACTCGAATACAAGCTAATAAAGCCGCTATAAAAGCTATGATAGTTAATAGAATAGGGGATTTCGGATTAGCCTTAGGTATTTTTACGATTTTTATTTGTTTTGGCGCTTTAGATTACGCCACAGTTTTTGCGTTTTCTCCTCAATTAACATCTTGTACTTTGTCTTTTTTAAATATAGAATTTAAGGCTTTAGATCTTATAGGGGTTCTTCTATTTATTGGTGCTGTGGGTAAATCAGCCCAGCTTGGTTTACACACTTGGTTGCCTGATGCGATGGAAGGCCCTACGCCAGTCTCAGCTCTTATTCATGCCGCTACTATGGTTACAGCTGGTGTTTTTTTATTAGCCCGTTGTTCTCCTCTTTTAGAATATTGTTCAGGGGCTCTTATCCTGATAAGTGTGGTAGGTGGTATGACTGCTTTTTTTGCAGCTACTACAGCCTTGGTTCAAAATGATCTTAAACGAGTTATCGCGTATTCTACGTGTAGTCAGCTAGGCTATATGATATTTGCTTGTGGTTTGTCCAATTATTCAGTTGCTGTTTTTCACTTAGCTAATCATGCTTTTTTTAAAGCTCTTCTTTTCCTTAGCGCAGGTTCGGTGATACATGCCGTAGGAGACGAACAAGATATGAGAAAAATGGGTGGTTTGCGCCGCTTATTACCATTTACTTATGCGATGATGGTAATTGGTTCATTGGCTTTAATGGGTATGCCTTTCTTGACAGGATTTTATTCTAAAGATGTTATTCTTGAAATAGCGTATGCTACTTATTCGGTTC